TAGCCGAATTCTAAAGAAAAATCATTAGTGATGATCCAAGACCATACATATTGATAGATAGAACTGCTATTTATTTGCTGAATAGACAGATCAATCGAAAAAATCATGACTATACTTAACAATAAAATACTATGAAAGGACCACATACGACGAAGATTTTTTGTTGCCGTGGGAAAAAGAAGAAGTCCCACCCCTATTAACATAGGAACTGGAAGTGGAACGAAGGGTATTATCCATGCATATTGATATGTCTGTTCCATAAAAAATAAAAGGTTTTTTATTCTTAATTAAGTGTTTCCGATTCACCGGATCTTATCTCTTTTGAAAGGAGTCAATAAAAAAATCAAGATATGTACTAACTTAAATAGAATTTTCTAATTTTATATTCTTACTTATTGTTTATTGTGAGTCTTTCTTAAATACTTCAACTATTCAAATCAAGAAGTTACAATTGGTCAAATGATATAACTAAAGTACTCGTAAAACGTGAATACTTAGTTAGTCACTAATATATTTATGAAGATACCGAAAATGAAAAATTCAATGATTATTAAAAAATTTCTAGTCATAGAGCAAGTATAAAGAATTACACTAAAAATACTAATATGAATCATAGGATTAGATTAACTAAGATCACTAACCTGGCCTAATGAAATAAGAACTCGCTATTTTAGTTAGTTTATTCAAAATAATGAACTAGTTCATTATGAAATTGATTGATTTATTTCCAGTCTAATAAAATAAAAAACATTAAAGATTAAAGTTTTTCAGTAAGCAACAAGGGTGGGGTTCTTAACCCTTTCGATGTATTTTAGTACATGTAAATTAAATGTAGAACGACGAAAATAGGCAGAAATAGAAATGTAGGGTCTTTTTGATTCTTTATGTTATAGAGTTCAACCAATTTAATTGCTAGGGCACGGCATATTCTATAGATTTGAATAAGAAAGAGAAATAAAAGTATCAATATCAATCAATACAAATTTTTCTTTCTTACGAATATTGTATGGACTAGAAAAACCATTTTCTTTTTGAAAAAAAAATCATATATCCTCTTCTTCTAGTAATATTTTATGCAATTTTCACATATCTTTCACCTATCTACATTTATATGAAAATAATATTATCTAGAGAATAAAAAGAACAATTCGTTTTGAACAATAGATGTCTTTCACATCCAACTATAATAATGAGTAACCTCTTCATTTTTAAATGGCAGTTCCAAAAAAACGTACTTCTATATCAAAAAAGCGTATTCGTAAAAATATTTGGAAACGGAAGGGATATTGGGCAGCGTTAAAAGCTTTTTCGTTAGGGAAATCTCTTTTGACCGGAAATTCAAAAAGTTTTTTTGTGCGACAAACAAATAAGTAATAAAACGTTGGAATAATCTGAATTGATTTGACTCGAAAAAAAGGTCCATTTCATAATTAAAAATGAACAATTTACATTACCTATTGTTATTATTGTTGGGCTAATCAATATGAAATGGACCTTTCTTTTCTCCTATGATATAGGAATAAGAATTCTTCTGTTTAATGAATTCTACAACTAATACTTTTTTTGTTTGAAAAAAGAATAAAGACAGGAGGTTTTAACCCTCTTTTAGTATGTTTTTTCATTTCCAAGGTGGGGAGTTTTATTTTCCCCATCGAACTATTTGTTACAATTCCAATAATAAATAAGAAAATTCTTTTTTCTCTCTATATCATATCTATAGAAGAGCAAATAGAAAATCTTTAGCTAAGTTAAAATTAATGAATTGTTGATACTAATTGATTCCATTTTTAAAACTTTTTGTGTAACTTTCGGACTTCTTAATTTCCTTTCTCTAAATTATTAGATAGATCTCCCATATATCTTTCGCTTTCAACCCAATCAAAAAAGCCGTTAGCTTAGTTAGGATATTGTGTACGAAAAATGTGTCATTTTAAAATAATTCAAACAAAATGGGGTCTATTTTGTAAAAATGCATTTTTTTGAGTTCGATCGCGGTAGAATTATCTAGTTACAAGAGTTCAATCTCAGGAAAGCATAACCTACACGAAAGTCTTAAATTAATTTAATAAACTGACACCCTAAATGAAAATAATGAACCTTCAAATCCCTATTTGAATGAATTTGGATTTATCAGTTTAAATCTTTCCTAAAAAACATTGCATTGAATTTACTCCTCCAATCTCGACGATTGAATATGAATAGGCTATTATGAGTTCGAGCAAGCCGCTATGGTGAAATCGGTAGACACGCTGCTCTTAGGAAGCAGTGCTAAAGCATCTCGGTTCGAGTCCGAGTAGCGGCATGCCATCTTCGAGAAGAGATACAATAGATCATATAATGAATTCAGTTCCCAATTTTAATTTCTTAATTAAGATTAAGGGATTCAAGATTTTTATGATATTTTTAACTTTAGAGCATATATTAACTCATATTTCTTTTTCGATGGTTTCAATTGTAATTACAATTCATTTGATAACCTTATTTTTCGATGAAATCGTAA